GTGTGTGTGTGTGTGTGTGTGTGTGTGTGTGTGTGTGTGTATATATATAATTAGCTTCAGGTGTGCCCTGCGCATCCACTGAAACTTCACTGCCACCCCCTCCATTGCAGAGCACAGCAGCTGATATGAGGCATAAGATCATGGAGAAACTAGCTACAGTCAATCCTCGAGACCGATTACCAAGGCTCAGTGGAGAAGTACCATCAGATAGTATGTTAGAAGATGCCAATAGAGCCCTCATGACAATCCGTACTACCAGCATAACTCAAACTAATGAACTGGTATACGCTACAGCCTCTGTAATCCTGGAGATGCTTGGCTACACGATCAAGAAAAACAACAGTATGTACCCACCCTGGAAAATGAGGTTGGAGGATAAGATCAAGGCGACTCGGAGAGAAGTTAGTCAGCTGGTGGAACTACAGAAGGGTGTAGAGATTAAGGATAAGACGCGGCTACTGAAAAAATACAAGGGCGTGACTCCATCTGAAGCCCTAGAGACTGCTAAACAAAGGCTCACAGCACTGGCTACCAGGCTAAGGAGATACACTAGAGAAGCAGAGGCCAAAAAAGTAAATGCCCTGTTCTCCAAAGAACCATCCAAGGTGTACTCCTAACTGCAGTGCAACACCACAATAACAGCAGAGCCACCAGCAGCAGAAACTGAACAGTACTGGAAGAACATATGGGAGAAAGAGAGGACTCATAACACCAGTGCAAAGTGGCTGCAGGACCTGAGAACAGAGCACAGCAATCTCCCAGAACAGAAACCAGTCACCATCACAGTAGAAGACATCCAGCAGCGGGTCAAGAACATGAAGAGCTGGACAGCATCTGGACCAGACGTGATCCACATCTACTGGCTAAAGAAACTAACAGCAGTGCATGAACGCCTAGCACAGATGAACCAGCTGCTAGCAGCAGGCTCCCACCCAAACTGGCTAACACAAGGAAGAACAGTGCTGATCATGAAAGACCCCTGCAAGGGAACAGAACCGTCCAACTACCAACCAATAACCTGCCTCCCCACAACATGGAAAGTCCTATCAGGCATCATAGCCGCCAAGCTACAGGACCATATGGGCCAGTACATGAGCACAGCTCAGAAGGGCATTGGGAACAACACCAGAGGCTCAAAACACCAGTTGCTCATAGATAGAGCAGTCGCCCAAGACTCAAGATCTAGACAGACCAATCTGAGCACAGCCTGGATTGACTACAGGAAAACCTACGACTCAATGCCGCACACGTGGATCTGTGAATGTCTGGCGCTATACAAAGTCAACAGGACACTAAGGACCTTCCTCAAGAACTCAATGGGACTATGGAAGACAACACTGGAAGTCAACTCAAGGCAGCTTGCACAAGTGGTCATCAAGTGCGGCATATACCAAGGTGATGCACTGTCGCCGCTGCTGTTCTGCATAGGCTTAAACCCCCTCAGCCAGATAATCACAAGGACTGGATATGGGTACAGGTTCAGGAGTGGAACTACCATCAGCCACCTCCTCTACATGGATGACATCAAGCTGTATGCTAAGAATGAACGAGACATTGACTCGCTAATCCACCTGACGCGGATCTACAGTGAGGATATCGGGATGTCATTCAGACTGGAAAAGTGTGGCCGGATGGTAGTGAAGAGAGGGAAGGTAGTCAAGACTGATGGGGTGGAACTACCAGCCGGCCACATAGCAGACATACAGACCAGCTACAAGTACCTTGGCGTCCCACAGTCACATGGAAACCACGATGAGGTGGCAAGGAAGACAGCAACATCCAAGTATCACCAAAGGATAAGACAGGTCCTGAAGAGCCAGCTCAGTGGGAAGAACAAGATCCACGCCATCAACAGATACGCCCTGCTGGTCATCAGATACCCTGCCGGTATAGTGAGCTGGCCAAAGGAGGACATGGAAGCTGCCGATGTGAGGACCCGGAAGCTCCTCACAATGCACGGAGGTTTCCACCCCAAGTCCAACACCCAGAGACTGTGTATACCAGCCGGAAAGAAGGCGGGCGGGGCTTTGTGAGTGTCAAAGCCACTGTCCTGGACGAAACCCGGAACATCCAGGAGTACATCAGTAAGATGGCCCCCAAAGATGAGCTGCTGAGAGAATGCCTGAGGCAGCAGCAGACATGGGAGGAAGACCAAGCAGAAGAAGTGCGATGGCAAGACAAGACCCTGCATGGGATGTACCATTGACAGATAGCTGAGGTGGCTGACATTGGGAAATCCTACCAGTGGCTGGAAAGGGCTGGACTAAAAGACAGCACTGAGGCACTGATCATAGCAGCACAGGAACAGGCACTGAGCACCAGATCCATTGAAGCAGGGGTCTACCACACGAGAGAGGACCCAAGGTGCAGAGAGGCCTCAGAGACATCCAACACATAGTGGCAGGATGTAAGATGCAGGCAGGAACAGCATACACTGAACGGCACAACCAAGTGGCTGGCATTGTGTACAGGAACATCTGCACAGCGTATGGGCTAGACCCTCCCAATACCAGTTGGGAGATTCCACAGAAGGTTGTGGAGAATAGCAGGGCTAAGATTCTGTGGGACTTCCAGATCCAGACGGACAGGCAGGTACTGGCCAATCAACGAGACATCGTGGTAATAGACAAGGACCAGAAGACAGCGGTGGTGATAGATATAGCAGTGCCAAGTGACAGCAACACCAGGAAGAAGGAATATGAGAAGCTGGAGAAGTACCAGGGCCTGAAAGAGGAACTAGAGCAGATGTGGAAAGTGAAGGCCAAAGGGGTCCCAGTGGTGGTAGGAGCACTCGGGGCTGTGACTCCTAAGCTGGGTGAGTGGCTCCAACAGATCCCAGGAACAACATCAGAGCTCTCTGTCCAGAAGAGTGCAGTGCTAGGAGCAGCTAAGATACTGCGCAGAATCCTCAAACTCCCAGGCCTCTGGTAGAGGACCCGAGGTTGAGGAAGACACATACCACCCACAGGGGTGAGAGGGGAATTTTTTATTAATTAAATTGTGATATATAGCGGGAGTTGGGAGTGGCTGATAATATATTATAGGGTTGTCTAGTGTTGGAAGATACATTTATTTTCACATGTATCGTAACTAGTATTGTGTCGGTTTAGTTGTTCTCAGATTTAGGGGTTTGACGAGAAATAAGCAGCTATTCAGGTCAGTGTTAGTTTTAATGGGGGGGGGGTTAGGTTAAATAGAGTGTGTTATTTAAAATTGAAGATTACTGTCGTAGATTTCTGTAAAGATGTATGTCCTAATTATATTATTAAACTAATAATACCATATCAAATTTTGTAAGACCAATCAATTTGAACGTAAGTCCAGTTTCACTTAATTGGCAGGTATCAGTTATGAGGGCCTGAAGACAGACAGAGAAAAAGAGAACTACTATATGCATTTAAAAGCAAGGTATGTCAGGTTATAAATTTAATGTATAGAACACATTAACCAGAGGCCTTTTAAAGAGAAACGAATGAACTTTATTAATGCTATGTGCTTGAAAAAACAACCAGAGGCCAGAATAGATCAGTTATGTACGTCATCATTATATGGACTTGAAACTGGTAATTTAGTATCTTACTTACAAGGGTTGCTTATTTCTCGTGATCAGTTAAACCAAGAAATAACCTAATACTGTAACCATATCCATGATGTAAAACAATTACTTAAATTTATGTCCTTAGATCATTAATTTAACATTATCTAAATATCATTCATATTGACAAGATTCTTTATGTTAATTTAACCCTAAATGTTTTTAATAAAATTAAGCAGTAATATTACTGGTGATATGCTAGCGGTAAATAAATGAATGTAAAATAATACATAGGGGGGATATATGGAAATTTCTCTGTTGGGCGGGGCAGAGGTGTTAGGTATGTTTGTCAAAAGGTAGTTTAATGAAGATTCCGGCTTTGGGGACCGGAGATGAAGGTTTGAGTCTTTTTCTCTTTTGATTATTCTAGGAAAGTTGTAGTTTTCAGTCTTTGGTTTACAAGACCAATGCTTTGTGTTAAGCTACTAGAATATTTTAGGTTTAATATTTTGTTTTCAATTATCCCCGCTGTGGGTATAAGGATTAGGAGAATTGTGAAGTATAAGATAGAGGCTGCTTGGCCAATGGTAATGAATGGATCTTCGACTGGTTGGCCCCCAATTCATGTGAGTACTAGTAGGTCAGCTGCTAGACATCAGAGTAGGGTTTGTTTTAGGGGTCGGAATATGGTTGAGCGTTGTTTTGATGTGTGTAGGATTGGTATTAGGAATAACACTAGAATGGAGAATAAGAGGGCAGCTACGCCCCCTAGTTTGTTTGGGATGGATCAGAGGATTGCATAGGCGAATAAGAAGTATCATTCTGGTTTGATGTGGGGAGGGGTTGATAGAGGGTTAGCTGGTGTGAAATTGTCTGGGTCTCCTAAGAGATTTAGGGAGAATAGTGCTAGGGTTAGTAGGAGGGTTAGTATTAAGATTAGTCCTAATAAGTCTTTGTAGGAGAAGTATGGGTGGAAGGGAATTTTATCGGTGTTTGAGTTTAATCCTGTTGGGTTGTTTGATCCAGTTTCGGGATGGAAGAGTAGGTGTACGATTGCTAGTCCAATGATAGCAAAGGGTAGTAGGAAGTGGAAGGTGAAGAATCAAGTTAGGGTAGCATTATCTACTGAGAAGCCCCCTCAGATTCATTGTACCAGGGTGTTGCCGATATAAGGAATGGCTGAAAGTAGGTTGGTGATAACTGTAGCGCCTCAGAATGATATTTGTCCTCAGGGTAAGACATAACCTACGAATGCAGTGGCTATGACTAGGAGTAGTAAGATGATTCCTGTATTTCAGGTTTCTTTGTATAGATAGGAGCCATAGTAAAGTCCTCGACCAATGTGGAGGTAAATACATATAAAGAATATAGAGGCTCCGTTGGCATGTATGTTTCGGATAAGTCACCCGTACTGTACGTCTCGGGTGATATGGGCTACTGATGAGAATGCTAGTGAGATGTTTGGTGAGTAGTGTATTGCTAGAAAGATTCCAGTAATTATTTGTAGGATTAGACAGATGCCTAGTAGTGATCCAAAGTTTCATCAGGCAGAGATGTTGGAGGGGCTTGGTAGATCAATGAATGAGTTATTGATAATTTTGATTATTGGGTGGGTTTTTCGTAGGTTTGTGGTCATTAATGTTTTTGTAGTTGAACTTACAACGACGGCTTTTCAGACCGTTAGTCTTGGTTGAAGTCCTGGCAAAAATTATGATGTATTTCATGTTTTTATTTGGGTTTTGTTTTGTTTTTTGGATGATTGGTGTTTCTTGTAGTTCTTCTCCTTATTATGGGGTGCTTAGTTTGGTTTTGGGGGCTGCTTTTGGATGTGGGGCGCTTGTTGGGATAGGTGGGTCTTTTATTTCTTTGGTTTTATTTTTGATTTATTTGGGCGGGATGTTAGTTATTTTTGCATATTCATCTGCTTTAGCAGCGGAGCCTTATCCTGGGGGTTGGGGGGGTTTAGGTGCGTTTATTTATGGGCTGTGTTATTTGGTTTCTGTTGTATGGCTTATGTCAGTGGATTATTCTTGATGAAGTATTGAAGATTTTGGTGATAATACTGTTGATGCTGGTGGGTTATTTGTTGTTCGTTTAGATTCAAGTGGGGTTTCATGGTTTTATGGTTTTGGTGGTGGTGTACTTTTAATTGCTGGTTGGGGGTTGTTGTTGACATTGTTTGTTGTGTTGGAGTTGGTTTATGGGTTATCTCGTGTGGTGCTTCGTGCAATTAGGGTATGATAATTATTATGAGTATGATTGATAGGATGAATGAGGTTATGTATATTTTAATGAGGCCTTTTTGTGATAAGGAAGTAAATTTAATTGGGGTGATTTGTGAATTGATTAGGCCTTTTGGACCAATTTTTTCGTATCAGGATAGGTCTATTAAGTGGGTTGCGATATTTTGGTTAAATTTTAGGCTAGCTATTGGGAATGAGCGGTGGGTGAGGGTGTTGAAGTGAATTGATAGGTTAGAGAGGTTATGGATGTTAGAGGGTTTTATGGGTATTTTGTTGGTTATTATGGCTAGTTCTAAGGCTATAAGTAGACCTAGGATTGTTACTGTTAGTGCTGCGATTTTAATTTGAGTTGGTATTGTTGTTGGCGGAATTTTTAATGGTGTAATATTTAGTGAAATAATTAGTCCTGCGATAATGCTGCCTACAGCTAAGCGGGTAATTGGTTTAATAATTTCTGGGTTGTTTTCGTTTGGTAGTGCTGTAGAATGGTATCGGGGTAGTCCTATTTGTACGAATGTTGTAATTCGTAGGCTATAGGTTGCGGTAAGTAGGGTTGCAATTAGTGTCAGGAGTAGGGCTCAGGCGTTTAGGTATGATGTGTTTATGGTTTCAATAATGATGTCTTTGGAGTAAAATCCTGTTATAAATGGTATTCCTATGAGTGCTATGTTACCGATGGTTAAGCATGAGGAGGTGATTGGTATGGATTTATGTAGTCCTCCTATTTTTCGAATGTCTTGTTCGTTGTTGAGGCTATGGATGATGGAGCCGGAACATAGGAATAATATTGCTTTGAAGAATGCATGTATGGCGATGTGTAGGAAAGCTAGTTGTGGTTGATTTAGGCCAACAGTTACTATTATAAGGCCTAGTTGGCTTGATGTGGAGAAGGCGATGATTTTTTTGATGTCGTTTTGGGTGATGGCGCAGAATGCTGAAAACAAGGCGGTGATAGCTCCAAGACATAGGCAGATTGATAGAGCTGAGTTGTTTGTAGCTAGGATTGGATGAACTCGGATAAGTAGGAAAATGCCTGCTACAACCATAGTGCTAGAGTGTAGTAATGCTGAGACTGGGGTTGGGCCTTCTATAGCTGCTGGTAGTCATGGGTGAAGGCCAAATTGAGCTGATTTTCCTGTTGCAGCTAGGATAAGGCCTAGAAGGGGAAGTAGTGGGGTGGGTTGGGTGAAGGAGAATATTTGTTGAAGTTCTCATGTATTTATGTTTGTTGCTAGTCATGATATGGTAAGTATTAATCCAATGTCGCCTGTGCGATTATAAATAATGGCTTGTAGGGCTGATACATTTGCTTCTGTTCGTCCTCGTCATCATCCAATTAGTAAGAAGGACATGATTCCTACTCCTTCTCAGCCAATGAAAAGTTGGAATATATTGTTGGCTGTTACTAGGATTATTATGGCTACTAGAAAAATTAATAGGTACTTGAAGAATTTTGTAGTATATGGGTCTATGGCTATGTATCAGTAGGTGAATTCTAAAATAGATCATGTAACATATAGGGCGATTGGTATAAATATTATTGAGTATTGGTCGAATTTAAAGCTTATGTTGATGTTAAATGTTGATGTGTTGGATCAGTTAAAGTTGGTGGTTGTTGATTCGATGCCTAGGTGGATGAACATGATTAGTGGGATTAGGGTGATGAAGAATGCTATTTTTACAGCTGTTTTTGTTTTTATGATGGGATATATAGGGGTTAGGGGTAGTATTAGTGTGAGTAGGGCTAGGAGTAGTGTAGAGTTTATTAGTAAGGCCATTACTTTTACTTGGAGTTGCACCAAGGGTGACTGGCTCCTAAAGCCAGCGGATTAACTTCTATCCTTTAAAAGTGGAGGTAAGTAAATGTTGAGGGAGCTGAGGGGCTAATCTCAGATATAGGAATTAGCAGTTCTTATTGTGTAATACCTCTCTCGGTTTATAAGGAGATTTTAACTCCTATTTTTAGAGCCACAGTCTAATGTTTTTTTTAAAACTATATTAACAGTAGAAGGTGCCCCAGATTAGTTCTGGTTTTGTTATCAGTAGTGCTATTGGTAGAATGTGAAGTGCTATGAGTAGGTGTTCTCGTGTGTGGGTTGGGGGAATTGATTTTGTATGTGAAGGGGTTTCTCCTCATTGTGTTGTGGTTAGTATATATAAGGTATAGGTGGCAGTAATTAATGTCCCCAGTCCTGTTATCAGGATTGTGATGTTTGATCAGTTAAATAAGGATACAATAATTGTTAATTCCCCCATAAGGTTAATAGTTGGTGGAAGGGCTATGTTAGTTAAGCTAGCTAAGAGTCATCATAACCCTATTAGTGGTAATGATAGTTGCATGTTTTGGGTAAGAAGTAGTACTCGACTGTGGGTTCGTTCATAGTTAGTGTTAGCCAGGCAGAAAAGTATAGATGATGTTATACCGTGGGCGATTATAAGTGTAATAGCACCAGTGTATGATCATTGGGTTTGTGTTAGTGTAGCGGCAATAACTAAGCCCATATGGCTCACGGATGAGTAGGCGATTAATGATTTTAGGTCTGTTTGACGTAGGCAGATTGAGCTAGTTATAATTACTCCTCATAGGGCTATTACTATAAATGGGTAGGATAGTGTTTTTGATAGTGGGTCTAACGTTATTGTAATGCGAATAATACCGTATCCCCCTAGTTTAAGTAGTACTGCTGCTAGGATTATTGATCCTGCAATTGGGGCCTCTACGTGTGCTTTAGGGAGTCATAGGTGTAGTCCATATAGGGGTATTTTGATTATAAAGGCAGTTAATAGTGCGAGTCATCATATTGAGTGGGATCATGAATTTGTTAGGGTGGGTTGGTTAAGTTGTATTATATAAATGGATAGGGTTCCGTTTTGGGTTTGTATGAATGATAGGGCTACTAATAAGGGTAGGGAGCCAATTAGTGTATAGAATAGGAAGTAGGTTCCAGCGTTCAGTCGTTCTATTTGATTTCCTCAGCGTGTGATGATTACTAGTGTTGGGATTAGTGTGGCTTCGAATGCGATGAAGAATATAATTAGTTCTATGGCCGAGAATGCTAGGATTAGTGAAATTTGTAGTATGATGATGGTGGTGATGAAGGTTCGTTTTCGTGGAGTTGGTTCTGTGGTTAAGTGATTTTGGCTGGCTAAGATTATTAATGGAGTAAGTCAGCATGATAGGGTCAGTAGTGGGGCTGAGATTGGGTCTACTCCGAGGTAGTAATTGGAGAAGGTTGTTAGTTCTGAGGATGGTTTGAGTCATTGTAGGCTTAAGAGGGCAATTCCGAGACTAGAAGTTAGTGTGGTTGGTCATAGTTGTTTTGGTTTGCAGAGTATAGTTGTTGGTAGTAATAGAATTGTTGGGATAATAATTTTTAACATTGTAGTAGGTTTAGGTTTTGTAGGTGATCTGATCCGTGAGTCCGTGAAGATGCTACTAGTAATGATAGGCCCATGCCGGCTTCGCAAGCTGAGAAGGATAATATTAATATAGGGGTGAGTATAAATGAGGAAATTTGTAGTTGAATTGGTCATATTGATAGGGCAATAAATAAGGATAGTATTATTCCTTCAAGGCATAGTAAGGTTGAAACTAGGTGAGTTCGATGTAGAGAAAGGCCTGTGATGCTAATAATGAAGGCGGAGTAGCAACTAAAATGTGCAGGTGTCATTTGATGGCCGTGAGGTTTAATCACGATTAACTAAGTCGAAATTAGTTGTCTTGTGTTAGACTAGCTATCTATTCTGCTCATTCTAAGCCCCCTTGAATTCATTCATAAATAAGGCCTAGTGTTAGCAGGGATAAGATAGTGAGAGCTCAGGTGAAGGAGTGGGTTGGATGTGGTAGTTGAATGGCTCATGGTAGTGGGAGTAGTAGTGCGATTTCTAGGTCGAACAGTAGGAATAGGATTGCTACTGAGGAAGAATCGGATTGAAAATGGTAGGCGAGCAGATTCTAGTGGGTCAAATCCACATTCATACGGGGATAGTTTTTCGTTGTCTGGTTTTATTAGTGTTAGTCAATAATTTAGTATGATTAAGATTGTTGATAGGGCTAATGAGATGATTATAATTGAGATTGTTGTGTTCATTATTTTTCCTTAGGATTAAGCTAAGACTTAGTGATTGGAAGTCACTTGTACTATTATACTAGAAAAATATGAGCCTCATCAGTAGATTGATACATATAGGAATAATCACACGACATCTACGAAGTGTCAGTATCAAGCAGCTGCTTCGAATCCAAAATGGTGAGTGGAAGTGAAGTGGAATTTGATTTGTCGTAGTAAACATACGGTTAGGAATGTTGATCCGATGATGACGTGTAGTCCATGGAAGCCTGTTGCGACAAAAAATGTAGAGCCGTATACACCATCAGCAATTGTAAAGGGGGCTTCATAGTACTCTATAGTTTGTAATATTGTAAAGTATAGGCCAAGCAGGATTGTAAGGCTGAGGGCTTGGATGGTTTGGTTTCGGTTGGTTTCTATCAAGCTATGGTGGGCTCAGGTGATTGTTACGCCTGAGGCTAGTAATACTGCTGTATTTAATAGTGGAACTTCAAACGGATTTAGTGGGGTGATTCCTGTTGGTGGTCAACATCCGCCTAGTTCTGGTGTTGGAGCAAGGCTTGAGTGGTAGAAAGCTCAAAAGAATCCAATGAAGAAGAACACTTCTGATGTGATGAATAGAATTATTCCGTATCGTAGGCCTTTTTGTACTGGAGGGGTATGATGTCCTTGGAAGGTTCCTTCTCGTACGATATCTCGTCATCATTGGAATATAGTAAGTAGTATGATTGATAGGCCTAGGGTTATTAGTAGTATTGAATCATAGTGGAATCATATAGCGAGTCCTGAGGTTATTAATAATGCTGCTGCTGCACCTGTTAGTGGTCATGGGCTTGGGTCTACTATGTGGTAGGCATGTGTTTGGTGGGCCATTAGATGTTTTCTTGTAAATAGAGGCTTAATAGTAGAATAAACACGTAGGCTTGGATTATGGCTACTGCTAGTTCTAAAATTGTTAGTAGGAGAAGGATGATTATGGTTAGGAGAGATAGAGTTGTTGTTGATAATAGGGCTAATACTGCGGTGGAGGTAAGTTGAATTAATAGATGGCCAGCTGTTAAATTTGCTGTAAGTCGGACACCTAGGGCCATTGGTCGGATAAAGAGGCTGATTGTTTCGATTATAATTAGGATTGGGATGAGTGGGGTTGGGGTTCCTTCTGGTAATAAGTGTCCTAGTGATGTTGTCAGTTGGTTTCGGAGGCCTGTAAGTACTGTGGCTATTCATATTGGGATGGCTAGTCCTATGTTTATGGAGAGTTGGGTAGTGGGGGTAAATGTATATGGTAATAATCCTAGTAGGTTAATTATTAATAGCATAACTATTAGTGATGTTAGGATGATAGATCATTTGTGTCCTGTTTTGCTGATTGGTAGTATTAGTTGTTTTGTAAATAGATTGATTGCCCATGATTGTAGAGTTGAGAGGCGGTTGGTTAGTCAGCGGTTGTTTTGGGTTGGGAAGATAAGTGATGGTATAATAAGGGCTAGAATAATTAGTGGGATTCCAAGGATTTGTGGGCTTATAAATTGATTGAAGAGTGTTAGATTCATGGTCAGGCTCATGGGTTTGTGTTAGTGGTTTTATTGTTTTTGTGGGGGATGTTTGTGGGTAGATAGGATGAGATTTTTGGTTGGATAATAATAATGTATGTTAATCATGTGAAGGAGAGGATAAATAGTCATGGGTCTGGGTTTAGTTGTGGCATATCATTAAGGAGGGGCGGAGTTCTCTTTTCTAGCTTAAAAGGCTAGCGCTGGTCTATTAGCTTCTTAATGTATATTATGATATTATTAGTGAAGATCAGTTTTCGAAGTATTTTAGTGGTACAGATTCTACTACAATTGGCATAAAGCTGTGGTTGGCCCCGCAGATTTCTGAGCATTGTCCGTAAAATACCCCAGGGCGTGTAATAATAAAGGTCGATTGATTTAGTCGTCCTGGAACTGCATCTGCTTTTACACCTAGTGATGGAACTGCTCATGAGTGTAAGACGTCTTCAGCTGAAATTAGTATTCGGATTGGGGATTCTATTGGTATTACCATGCGATGGTCTACTTCTAGTAGCCGAAAGTGCCCATTTATAAGGTCTTGGGTTGGAGTTATGTAGGAGTCAAATTCAAGGTTTTCATAGTCAGTGTACTCGTATGTTCAGTATCATTGGTGTCCTATGGCTTTGATGGTTAGGTGTGGGTTGCTGATTTCATCTATTAGGTATAGGACCCGTAGGGATGGCAATGCGATAGTGATTAGGACGATGGCTGGTAGAATTGTTCAAATTATTTCTACTTCTTGAGCGTTTATGGTGTTAGTGTATGTTAGTTTAGTTGTTATTATTAGGGTAATAATATAAAGTACAAGGGTGCTAATTAAGAATACGATTATTAAGGTGTGATCATGAAAGTGGAGTAGCTCTTCTATAATGGGTGATATTGCATCTTGAAATCCTAATTGAGATGGGTATGCCATTAAGTCGTAAAGGGTTCTAGCCTATAATTTAACCTTGACAAGGTTAGGTAATTTATTTTACTAACGTCTTAAGAAAGAAACATAAGGGTTATGTGATTGGCTTGAAACTAATTTAAGGGGGTTCGATTCCCTCCTTTCTTGGGTTTGTACATGGGCTGGCTCTTCGTATGTATGGTATGGAGGCGGGCAGCCATGTAGTCATTCTACATTAGTAGATGTGAGTTCGACTGTTATTACTTTTCGTTTTGAAGAAAACGCTTCTCAGATAATAAATATTATTATGATTACTGCTACTAGGGAGATTAGAGACCCGATTGATGAAATAGAATTTCAGATAGTATATGCATCTGGATAGTCGGAGTAGCGTCGCGGTATCCCAGCTAAGCCTAAAAAATGTTGCGGGAAAAAGGTCATATTAACTCCTGCAAATATCACTCCGAAATGGACTTTTGTTCAGGTTTGATGTAGTGAGTATCCAGTGAAGAGTGGGAATCAATGGGTGAATCCTGCTATGATAGCAAATACAGCCCCTATCGAAAGAACATAGTGGAAGTGTGCTACTACGTAGTAAGTATCGTGTAGTACAATATCTAAGGATGAATTAGCTAGTACGATGCCTGTAAGGCCTCCAATGGTAAATAGGAAGATAAAACCTAGTGCTCATAGTATGGCAGCATCTCATTTGATTATTCCTCCGTGCAGGGTGGCTAGTCAACTGAATACTTTTACTCCTGTTGGGATGGCAATAATTATTGTTGCAGATGTAAAGTAAGCTCGAGTGTCCACGTCTATTCCTACAGTAAATATGTGGTGAGCTCATACGATAAAGCCCAGGAATCCGATGGATATTATTGCTCAAACTATTCCTATGTATCCGAATGGTTCTTTTTTACCAGCATAATAGGTTACAACATGTGAGATCATGCCAAATCCTGGTAGGATTAAGATGTATACTTCAGGGTGACCGAAGAATCAGAATAGATGTTGGTATAAAATTGGGTCTCCTCCTCCTGAAGGGTCGAAGAAGGTTGTATTTAGGTTTCGGTCTGTGAGTAGTATGGTGATACCTGCAGCAAGTACTGGTAACGAGAGTAGTAATAGAACAGCTGTAATAAGTACTGATCACACGAATAGGGGTGTTTGGTATTGTGACATGGCTGGGGATTTTATGTTAATTGCTGTAGTAATGAAATTGATAGCCCCAAGAATTGATGATACACCTGCTAGGTGTAATGAAAAGATGGTTAGGTCTACAGAAGCGCCAGCATGGGCTAAGTTTCCAGCTAGTGGTGGGTATACGGTTCAACCTGTGCCTGCGCCTGCTTCAATTCCTGATGAGGCTAGAAGTAGTAATAAGGAGGGTGGTAGAAGTCAGAAACTTATGTTATTTATACGTGGAAATGCTATGTCTGGTGCTCCAATTATTAGTGGTACGAGTCAGTTTCCAAAACCGCCAATTATAATTGGTATGACTATAAAGAAGATTATGACAAAGGCATGGGCGGTAACAATAACATTATAAATCTGGTCATCTCCAAGGAGAGTTCCAGGTTGGCTTAGTTCTGCGCGAATTAATAGGCTTAATGCTGTGCCTACTATTCCTGCTCAGGCTCCGAAAAGCAAGTATAGGGTGCCAATGTCTTTGTGGTTTGTAGAAAAAAATCAGCGAGTTAAAAACACAGGTAAGATGGCTGAATGTCCAAGCGTTAGGCTGTAGACCTTTTTATAGAGGTTCAATCCCTCTTCTTATCAAGCCCTGTGGTGAAGTTCATGTCAAATTGCAAATTTGAAGATACATCTTTGTCGGTGTCTGGGTTTTCCCGCTCTGTTAAAGCGGGAAAAAGGTAGGCAAAAGCCCGCTGGATAGGGTGTTTAGCTGTTAACTAAATTTGTTATGGGATCGAGGCCCATTTGTCTAGTTAAGGCCTTAGCTTAATTAAAGTGTTTGAGTTGCATTCATTAGATATAAGGTAGAGTCTTATAGGTCTTATCAGAAACTAAAAGGTTTTATCTTTTATTTGGGGCTTTGAAGGCCTCTGGTTTGTGTTGGTTTAATCCTAAGTTTCTAGGTGATGGTTAATAGAGTTGGTGTAATTGGGAGTAGAGAAAGGGATAGGGTGGTTATTAGGGCGAGATAGTGTTTTTGACTGGTTTTGTGTCGTCATTGTTGTAGGTAGTTGGTGGAGTTTGGGGGTAGTGTGATGGTTGCGTAGTACGAGATTCGTAGGTAGAAGAATAAGCTGAGTAAGGATAAGAAGGCTATTGAGGTAGCGATGATGAGTATGTGTTGTTTAGTTAGTTCTTGGATGATTAATCATTTGGGTATGAATCCTGTTAGAGGTGGTAGTCCTGCTAGTGATATAAGGGTTAATATTATTATGGTATTTAATGTTGGTAATTTTGTTCATGATGTTATTACTGTGGAGATTTTGTTTGTTTCTAGGAGTTTGATTATTAAGAATGTTGTGGAGGTTATGATGATATATGTGTAGAATGTGAGTAGTATGAGTTTGGTGGATAGAGTTAGAATTGTAATTATTCATCCTAGGTGGGCGATAGAAGAGAATGCTATAATTTTTCGTAGTTGGGTTTGGTTGAGTCCGTTTCATCCTCCAATAATGGCAGATATAAGTCCTAGTGTTAGTATTAATGGTGTGTTTGTGGATTGGACAGTCATTATTAGTAAGGATAGTGGTGCTAGTTTTTGTCAGGTGGTTAAGATTAGGGCTGTTGTTGTAGTGGTCCCTTGGAGTACTTCTGGTAGTCAGAAGTGGAATGGAGCTAGTCCTAGTTTGATAGCTAAGGCTGCGGTGAGAATTGTGCATGAGATGTTATTGGATATTTGTATGATGCTTCATTGACCTAGTGTTCATGCATTAATAATGCTAGAGAATAGGATTAGTGTTGAGGCGGTTGCTTGTGTTAAGAAGTATTTAATAGCGGCTTCAATTGCTCGTGGATGGTGTTGTTTAGCGATTAGTGGGATGATAGCTAGGGTACTGATTTCTAGGCCTGTTCATGCTAGGATTCAGTGGTTGCTGGAGATTGTTAGTAATGGTCCTATAATTAAGCTTATGGTGATGATTGTATTTGCGTATGGGCTCATTAGTATAGGAAGGATTTTAACCAACATTTTTGGGGTATGGGCCCAAGAGCTTAGTTAGCTGACTTTACTAGGATGTAGTATAATGGGAATATGGGGAGTTTTGATCTCTCTGATATAGGTTCGATTCCTATTTTTCTAAGGAGACGAGGGGATTTTAACCTCTATTATTCACCCTATCAAGGTAATCCTTTGTTTCAGGCACGTGTCCTTATGGTATGGGCGGTAATCCCGACAGAGCGGTTGGTATTGAGATATGTCAGAGGCATAGTGCTAGGGTGATTGGGAGGAAATTTTTTCATAGTAGGTGTATTAGTTGGTCGTATCGGAATCGGGGGTAGGAAGCTCGGATTCATAGGAATCCTGTTGATAGTAACATTGTTTTTGAGGTTAGTGATATCGGGTATAGTTCTGGGGTGTTGTTGATGCGAGCGGGGTTTAGGAATAGGATGACGGTTAGGGTATTTATTATTAGGATGTTTGAGTATTCTGCTAGGAAAAATAGGGTGAATGGTCCAGCAGCATATTCGACATTAAATCCTGATACTAGTTCGGATTCGCCTTCGGTTAAATCGAATGGTGCTCGGTTGGTTTCGGCTAATGTGGAGATATATCATATTATTATAAGTGGTCAAGAGGAGGTTACTAGGTATGCTGGTTCTTGTACTACTATGAATGTTTGAATGTTAAAGCCCCCTGAGAAGAGGCTTAGGGAGAGTAGAATGATTCCTAGAGTTACTTCGTATGAGATGGTTTGGGCTACTGCCCGTAGGGCTCCTATTATGGCGTATTTTGAGTTTGAAGCTCATCCTGACAATAGGATTGAGTAGACCATTAGACTGGAGATGGAGATTATGAACAGAATACCTAAGTTAAGATCGGCTAATGGGAATGGAATTGGTAGGGGAAGTCAGATTGATAGTGCTAATAGTAGAGCTAGGATTGGAGATATAGTAAATAATGTGATTGATGAGTTTAGTGGGTAGATCGGTTCTTTAATGAATAGTTTTACTCCATCTGCTACTGGTTGTAATAGCCCATATGGCCCTACGATGTTTGGGCCTTTTCGAAGTTGTATATAGCCTAGTATTTTTCGTTCAATTAAGGTGAAGAAGGCTACGGCTATTAAAATTGGGATTACGTATGCTAGTGGAGGTGTGAGGGTAGGTACAAGTGTTTTCATTAATTGAGAAGGGGAATTGAACCCCTGGGTAAAGGGTTTAGGCCTTTTGCATTTGTACCTGGCTCTGCCATCCCAATTTAGCCCTTTTTTTGGGCTTTGGGGGCTTTGTCTTATTATTAGTTAAGTTGTTTTCACTAATGTAAGGGTAAGGCTTGTTTTTGATATTGGCCTTGTCTTTTCGGTCCTTTCGTACTGGAAAAGGCTAAAAGCTTATAGATAGAAACCGACCTGGATTGCTCCGGTCTGAACTCAGATCACGTAGGACTGTTAATCGTTGAACAAACGAACCCTTGATAGCGGCTACACCATCAGGATGTCCTGATCCAACATCGAGGTCGTAAACCCCATTGTCGATAGGGACTCTAAAATGGGATTGCGCTGTTATCCCTGGGGTAGCTTGGTTCGTTGATCAAATATATTGGATCGTTTTGCTGGGAGCACTTTGGACTGTCATTCTAGGTTTAAAGAATTTCTTTATTTTTTCGGAGGTTTTGTTTTGCTCCGAGGTCACCCCAACCGAAAATAGAAATCAAATGTTATTTTGGCGTAGTCCTGTTGGGTTGGTACTGGTAATAGTTGATTTATATTTGAAGTTCCACAGGGTCTTCTCGTCTTATAGTGTTATTCCTGCTTTTGCACGGGAAGATCAATTTCACTGATTATTTGTAAGAGACAGGTAGAACCTCGTTTGGCCATTCATTCTAGTCTTTATTTAAAAGACAAGTGATTACGCTACCTTTGCACGGTTAGGATACCGCGGCCGTTTAACAATGTCACTGGGCAGGCATTACCCCTAATACTTGTGTTCTTGCTGGGGGCTATGTTTTTGGTAAACAGTCGGGCTCGTTTAGTTTGCCTAGTTCCTTTTACAAATTTTAATCTTTCTTGTATGCGCTCCTGTGTTGGGTTAACAGTTTGGTTTATAGGGTGTTTTAAGTGTTATTGGTTTTATAATATAGCTGTTAATAATCAGTAGTTTATCTGTTATGATTTAAGCTAGCGCATTAGAGAAGTTTTGTTCTTCTTGTTACTCATTTTAGCATTAGTTCTTCTATTGGGGTAGAATAGCTCAATGTTGTTTGGGGAAAAAAGTTTATTATTTTATTTTGGGTGGCTGAGCTTTGACGCTTTCTTTGGCGATGGCTGCTTTAAGGCCTACGGTAGTGAGTGTTTTAGTATTTTGTCCTCCATTTTAGGCTGTGTCCTTTTTCAACCGGGCTGTACCCCGGTTGAATAGATCTTAAACTTTTCTTTTATACTTTGAGGTGTTTTGTAGAAGGTTTAAGGTTGAACTTATATTCTCTTGTTGAGCAACCAGCTATCGCCAAGTTCGTTAGGCTTTTCACCTCTACTTATAGGTCTTTCCACTCTTTTGCCACAGAGACGGATTTAGCCCGATGGGGTTGCCTTTAAGTAGCTCACTTGGTTTCGGGAGTTCAGACTTCAGGTCTCTTTGCTTGGATGTGCTCGCTAAATCATGATGCGAAAGGTATAAGGGTTAGTCTTTGCTTTTTAGTGCTTGGTGAGTGTTTCATTATTTTTCATCTTTTCCTTGCGGTACTGTCTTTATTGCTCCAACTTTTTCTTTTCTATCTCCTATACTAGGATGGTGAAAATGTTTTGATTAGTGTTTTGTGGGATAATTTTGTTTTGTTGTATTTTTGTTTGTTGGTTGGGCTAGGTTGTTGCTCAAAATAGTCCTGTTTTAGTAGACATCTTTCAGGTGTAAGCTGAATGCTTTTTGGTTAAGCTATATTTTGAATTTTCCAAGTACACCTTCCGGTATACTTACCTTGTTACGACTTGCCTCGTCTGTTTGTTTTTTGTGGGTTTATTTATGGGTGGTGGTTGATTTGAGGAGGGTGACGGGCGGTGTGTGCATGCCTTAGGACCGGCTTAAGTTGGGCATTCTGATCCCTGTTTACTGCTAAATCCTGCTTGTAGAACTTGTTTCATAGTTCTTTCCGTAATATAATTTCTAGTTTAGAAAATGTAGCCCATTTCTTCCATCTCAGTTAGCTACACCTTGACCTGACTTGTTAGCTGTTGTTAGCTATTTTGCTTACTTTTATATCCTTCATAGGGTAGGCTGGCGACGGTGGTATATAGGCGGTATTGGCAAGAGATGGTGAGGTGGATCGTGGATTATCGATTATAGAACAGGCTCCTCTAGGAGGGTTTGAGGCACCGCCAAGTCTTTAGAGTTTTAAGCGTTTTGCTCGTAGTTCTCTGGCGAATATTTTTGTGTGAAAAATATCTGTTTATGGCTAAGCATAGTGGGGTATCTAATCCCAGTTTGTGTCTTAGCGATCGTGAGTTCAAATAGTTCTGTTACATTAAGGCTATTTTCATATTGGGGTGATTGTGTACTTTTACGTATAACAGTTGAATGCAGGGTTCTCCTTAATTTTTTTAGATAGTTGCTTTAGTCACATTTTACGCTGGTTTTCTGTTGGTTTGGGTTTCTTGTATAACCGCCATGGCTGGCACAAGATTGACCAACCCTTTTTGCTATAGCTAAGTCAAGCTTACGCTTATTTGCTTAATTTTTATCACTGCTGGGGTGCCCTTGGGGGTGTGGCAAGAAGCTAGATGTCTTGGGCTATCGTGGCGTGTCTGATATCAACTCCTTTTGTCTGGTGGGACTGTTAGGGTATTTTCACTGGTATGCTGATACTTGCATGTGTAAGCTTAGCAAAAAGTAACAGTAAGGTTAGGACCAAATCTTTGTGTTTTTGGGGTATGTTAGCTACCCATCTTGGCAACTTCAGTGCCATGCTTTGTAATAAGCTACAATAAC